ACTCTGGAAAGAAAAAAACTTTCGGATTTGATATGAGGTGATTTAAAATTAAGAATTTTTCATTCATTCCCATCCAATCAAAAGATATTTCCATCCAATCAAAAAAGACCCTTTTGTAATTGATTTCGCAATTTGAATCAATTGGAAGATAAAAAATATGAAATTGATCCTTTATTTGGTCCTTATTAGGTTCAACCTGAATTTTTGTTTTAAATTTCCACCCCAAATATTTTCTATCCGTATTTTTTTCCATATATATAATATCACTTTTTCCTAGATAATTCTTCATAGGAATATTCTTGAGTATGTTAAAAAAGTTTTCTTTATTTCTGGTGGAATTTTCCTGCTTCTTATTTCTTTCGAATGATGTTCTATAAATACAGGATTTCTTCTTAGTTTCAGAATGAATATATTTATATGATAAAAGATCATATCTATAGTTTTTTTCAAAATTATCCTCTTTATTTGATAATAAATAGACTTTCAAATTTTGTTTTTTTTTGTAATCAAAAAAAGGGTCTTTTTCATAGGAATACCATTTCTTTAAATCATTATTTTGAGAGGTATTTATCCCATTTCGCCATTTTTGGGGGACTAATCTAGACCATGTAATCTGAGATAAATCGTATTGATAATGACCTCTTAACCAGTTTTTCCATGGATTCATTCCATAATTTGGAAGTTTATTATGTCTTATTTCGGAATCAAATATTCCTTGTCTTCCAAAAAAATCCTTTATTTCATTCTTAAGAAAAAAAGATGGTCCATTATATTGAAGAATAGATCTTACCTTATTGAAGTTAATTGCTTGGGTTTGTGATAATTTTAAAAATACATATTTTTGTGACAAGTCAGATAAATAAAAAAAAATATGTGACTTTCGCTTACTATTTCTAAGATTATCAAATATCTTTTTTATAGTCATAGGCGAAATAAAGTCAATTTGATTTTGTTTTGTTTTATTAATCCTTTCTTGATCTTGATTTCTTTTATTATTGTCAATGTATTTCTCAACAATTTTTTTTGTTGATTCCATAAAAAGGTATAGAGTGATTCTGCGCATATTAATGATACATAGAAAGATATCAATGTATATTTTTTCAATGCAAAATTGAATTAATAATTCAATATTTTTTCTTTTTAATAGTTTCCAAATTTTTGGGGGTGATTCTCCATTATTCTTTTTATTTTTTTTCATTTTTTCTATTTGATTTCTGATTGTGTTTCTTCTATCAATTCTATGTTTCATTTCTTCTTTTGTCTGTAAATAATTTGTCCAACCTGTAGCTCGATTTTGACTAAGTGATTCATGAATTATCTTATTACTGATTATAGAATCATTTTCTGTTTGAGTTTGACTTGATTCATATATTTCTCTCGGTATAAATAATGGAATTTTTGTTCCTTTTAAAAGTTCTTTTCTTATTTGTTTTACAAATAAAACAGCTTTTGTTTGTTTCTTTGTTATTTTTTTTAAAACTCTTCGAACTCTAAAATTGAATTTTCTGATTTCGACTTTATAGTCTATATCTTTAAAAATAGGTTCAAAAAAGGAAGGTGTTTTTCGAGGAGGCCCAAAAGGATATTCTGTTTCCATTCCCAAAACTGTTAAAAAACAAGAATCAAAATAATCCTCTTGCTTTCGATCGCTATCAGAGAGTCGTAGTTTAGATCTGTGCCAAGGTTTCAAATGAAAAGGATATAGGATTTTGATCTGAAAACCTTCTCTTAACCAATTTTTAGGAAATTCCGTTTTGGAGAATTGAAGACCATTATAGCTGCACTTTAGATAAATTTCTCTATTCCAATCTTGGAAATCCTCATACCATTCCGGAGATTGCCGTAATAAAATACGGCCAATATTCTTAACTATTATGAATAAGGGTAATTTAATATATCTTCTAAAAATTGATTGAGCTAGTAACAGAAGACTTCTTGTTTTTTGTGCATATGGAATGTTATCCCAGAATTCCATTGCGTCTTCCTGGTTATTTTTTTTTATTTGGAATTGTTGATCTAAAATTTCGAATTCTGACTTTTTACCCAACCAATCTCTAATATTAAAAAAAAGTTTCATTAGGTTGGATATAGGAAAAGGAAAATCCTCCATTTTTTCCAAAAAAAGGGGGGAATGGGGATTTCCTTGAGAGGGTCCCCAAATAACCATTTTACGCCTTTGAACGCGCATAGATCCTTTTATTACGGCTCGACGAAAATCCGGTTCTTCTAAATAACTTATAAAACCCGAATCTCTATTAAATTTTGTATAAAGATTATAATTCTTGAAATGAGACTTCTTAAAACTTCGTCTGGAACGAGTTAAAAAAGCTATACGTTTAAATCTTCTTGTTCGAAGCTGGTGATCCAGCCCTTGCATTATGCCTTGTTCTTTTCGTCGTTTTTTAAAATGTTGTTCCAACTCATTGATTAATTTGTATGACCATCGAGGGGGTTTTTTACCTATTTTGTTTATTCCAATAGATTTTTTTTCACGCTTAGG